AAGTGGGGTAAATGGCCGATACTACTGGAAGGATTCCTCTTTGGCTGATAGGTACTGTAACTGGTATTCCTGTGATCGGTTCAATAGGTGTTTTCTTTTACGGTTCCTATTCCGGGTTGGGGTCATCTTTGTAGTAATTATAGGAACTGAGTTGGAGACATGAAAAAGTAAGAACTCAAGGGGGGCAAGGTCCCGTTGAGTTCTTACTTTTCCAATCCAACGAAACTTTGCTTCATTCCATAACAAAAAAGTGCGAAGTTCATCCAATCAGCATAGCATGATATTTGATTTGTATAAAAGAAAAATGGGCCTTTTGATCCGATGTTTCAAACTACTCCATGCATTTTTTTTTATGATGATTTTGTTTTGAAGAATTAACCCCATTGATTGAGAATATAGCTTCCTCCATAGTATCAATTCTTTTAAAGTTAAAAGAAAGAAGAAATCCGTCGATTTTCTTTTCTGGATAACAGAATCTCAATTCCTGTAGATGAGAGATCATGAGAATCGTTTCTATACTAGTCTCTACTATTCTATACTAATAGAATCTTACTCTATTTCTATTTCGTTTATTATCTTTTCCCTTTTAGACTCTTTGATAAGTTCCTAGAAGAAGTTCTATTTACTAACGGAGTTACTTCACCCTTCCCTTTTTTATTTTGCTTGCCCACGACTTCTTCTAAATCTAAACAAAGTGGTTCCAATAACCCTAGAAAAAGCTAAAAATAGCACTCTTTGACGAAGGGGATCACGAATCCGGAGTCAAAAAGGTTGCAAATTTCTTTTTCCTTTTCTTGTGGCGAAGTTTAGAAAGACAAGTAATCCCTCCGAAAATCAATTGTTCTTTTTATTTATCCCTTGCTTGAGATTCCCTCTTACTGCTGTCTCTTATTTCTTTTGCTTTTTTCTAGTAGACGAGAAAACCTTTGAGGTATTTAATAGGATTTACAAGTTTACAATAGTGAGATAGTAACACCCCCCATTTGTATTGAAAAGGGGGAGTCAAATTCAAAGCAAATAGTCTTATTCAGAATATACAGACGCGTTTCTTATTTATGTCTAGCAGGGGACTACAAGTACTTCCCGGCATCTCTAAGAAAAAAAGAACAAAGGCTTCTCTTTTTTCTTTTTTCCCATACAAGAATTGCATCGAGCAACAAGAATTTAGCTCTGTTTATGTTTACGAACTTTATGTTATGCTTCTAAAAGTTCATTTGGGATAATTGAACCTTCTCAAACTGTTTCTTTTTAAGAACCAAAAAGATTTGTGCCAGAATAACAGATGCCAAGAAGAATAAAAGGCCTTGGACCCGGGATGGGTCTTGAAGTACTATTTCTGCGTCTCCCTGACCAAACCCACCCACGTTCGGATTACTTGTTAATGGTTGATCAAGCTTGACGGATTCAGCTTCTGAAACAAGAAGTTCTAGTCCTGGAGGTATAATATCAACCTCTTGGTGTCCATCCGATGGATCCACTATGGTTATTTCATATCCCCCCTTTTCTTTACGTATGATTTTGCTTACTATACCTCCAGCTGTAGCATTATAGACTGTATTGTTACTCTTGCTCCCATCGGGATAAATCTGACCTCTTCCCCTGTTCCCGCCTACATATATAGGATATTTTAAGAAGTGAACGTCTTTTTTAGTCGTGGGGTTGGGGGAAAGGATAGGAAAGGTGATTTCACTATATTTTTGACCAGGAATAGGACCTATCACAAGAATATTTTTTTTAGTGGGGCGATAACTCTGAAAAGACAGATTGCCCATCTTTTCTTTCATCTCGGGAGAAATACGATCGAGGGGAGCTAATTCGAATCCCTCAGGTAGAATTAGAACAGCCCCCACATTCAAAGATCCCTTTTTCCCATTAGCAAGAACTTGTTTCAGTTGCATATCATAAGGAATTCTAACAACTGCTTCAAATACAGTATCAGGAAGTACCGCTTGTGGAACCTCAATATCCACGGGCTTATTAGCTAAATGGCAATTGGCACATACAATACGCCCAGTCGCTTCTCGTGGATTTTCATAGCCCTGCTGTGCAAAAATGGGATATGCATATGAAGTAGATGTCTGAGTTATTACATATATCATGATAGATACAGAAATGGATCGAGTCATCTGTTCCTTTATCCAAGAAAAGGTATTTCTATTTTGCATGGTCCAATCATTGAGCACGAAAATTTCTACAATAGATTGGGTAGGTTACTAGTATAGTTCCCTATCTCTGATTCTGCTATTGTTATTGTACTGGAATCATTTTACTATAATACAGGAGGATTCCCCTGGATGGGTAGAAATAGAAAAAAGTTAGTAATATTTTGAATGGTTTGTTTCTGTAGGAAGTAACAAACATTCTAATTGGGTTAATATGTTTGTATTGTTCTTTAGTCATTCATTGAATGATAAATTACTACAAGTGACGGAGATACGCTATTTAAATAGCGGAAGATCCAATATTTCAAAATTGTATCTAGAATGACTGGAAAAGTCGAAACAAGAACCGCTAGAATTTGATCGTTATGATCAAATCCAAAATCTTTGTAGACAGAGCCAATCATGAGTTCCCACCCATGGGGCGAGTGGAATCCGATACAGAAATCGGTTACTAAAATAATAGAAAAGGCTTTGATTGTGTCGCTTAAGTTATAGAGGAATTCCTGAACCCAAGAATTCAGAATGACAAGTTCTTCATTACCCAGAATCGAATAGCCGCTTAGAATAGCGAAACATATTATATTTGTTGCAAAGTGTAAAATGCTATGGATATGATTCTCATTATGCATTTTGACCAATTGAATCATTTCTTTGTGGATTCCTAGACGAAGCTTTTGTATATGTGTCTCCGGGTACTCCTTTATAATTTTGTCCAACAGGAATAGTTGCTCTAATTCTATGAATTTTTCTAGAACATTCTTTTCTTGAATATTATTCAAGAAAGTTTCGGATTGTCTAGTATTCCACCAATTTTTAACCCAAGATTCCATACTTTTTTGAACTAAGAGATCGATCCACCAGGGCAAAAAAACTATAGATGCAACAAGATATGGGAGGTTAGTGAATGCTTTCTTTTGTGGCATTTTAAATCTGTGAATTGCTAATGAAACTACCCCACTCGTCGAATCTATCCAATCTGATATTTCTATGCAATAGCAGTTCTATAACAAGGTATCGAACCTATACCTAACTTATGAGTTGCCCCCCCCTTTTTGATGTTTGTCCGTGAATATCGAAATAGGATAAGGTTCCGCGTCGAAGTGGAATGAAGAAATAAAACAAGATTGTTTCCAGATATCTCGATTGGTCAAATTCGAAGCAATTGCATGCTTTCGATGAATGCCCGAAAGAACCACCTCAAGTCATGAATATTATTCGGACTTCGAGACGAAAGAAAACCCTTAGCTTAGATCCATTATTTCGAAAAGTTGGCTATGCTTAGCTTGGAATAGTTGAGGGAAATTTATGAAAAATATGGATGTGATGATCAAATCAAAAACGAGTGGCAAAACCAGAGACAAATGCTAGTTATAAGAGATCCAATCATTTGAGAATCCAGGAGCAAAACAAAAGAAGGGAAAAGAAACATCAAGTGACAAAAGAAAAGAGAGGTCATTGAATATGATCTATCAGTTCAGTATGGAATCTATCAATCCAAAATATCAGAACCAAAAAAATGTTCTGATACATGTGAGAAATCTGGACTTATTAGTAGTAGATTCGATTTGTTGCTTGCTTAGTAATAATTAGTATGAAAGAATTGCGTTTATTTCCATACAGATAAAAAATCGTTTTGTTTTGGTGGACAAAAACCACTTTGTTTTCTGGTTATTCCATAGAATATACATTTCCTTTTGCTCGAATGAGCGTTCAGCTTCAGTGAAAATAAATAAAATACATTAGAAAAAAAGAGGATTTCTGAGTGCCTTTCCTAATGCTGAGTTCATTTCAAAATACTTCAATCGGTACACGCAAGAAATAGGCCAATTCTGCAGCTTTTTGTTCCATTTCTCTTGGAGTCAAATTCTCCTCACTTTGAGTCAAAGGAACGGCGCCCTGTCCTCTAATTTCCATATAAAGGACACGACGAGGAAAAAGACCCTCTTTAACCTCGATTCTAATCGACTGGACATCTCTCATAAGGAATCGAAGGAGGATACGACGATTTTTTCCAGGAAATCCCCAACGAAAAATACACACTATTCCTTCTTTTCTATCAAATCGATCATAACCACTCCCTACATTCCACGAAATTGTACACCACAAATAGGTACTAATGAAAAGACCCGCGATCCCATAGAAAGACATCACGAGTCCTTGTGGAAAAAAAAAAATTTGCTGAGATGGAAATAAGGATATCAAATTCTGACCAAGATAACTAGAAGTTCCAACCAATAAGAATCCTAATGAACCTAAAAGAAGGATACAGGCCCAGCAGAAATTACTTGTTTTTCGAGACCCCACTATAAGTTTTATCCATATACGTTCTGATCGCCAGTTCATACTAGATCCAGTTTCTTTTTATTGGAATTGAGAAAATAACCCAAATGAGTTTTTACTTTCCTTTTTTTGTTCCCAAAGTAACTTTCATCAACTAGCACGATTATTATATTATGTGAACCTTTAGGAGTCATTCGATTAGATAAGATCTAAAATAAGCATACCCTATATCGAATGCCAAAATCCACTATGCTATATCCATAGATATACCTTGCGTTTCCGTTTCAGACATCCGCGGCTCTATTTGAACTTGAAACTTGGTATCATGAAATTTATCCACCTATCACAACATACCTAAGAGAAGGAGAAGAGCTCTTAGGTATGTGTTCGGAGGACGCCGTATCTTAGATTCCACGAATCTATAGTATGATCAAGTGCAGAAAGAAATCAAAAAGAAATCAATGGGATTTGCTTCCATCGGATCTAGACAATCTTGTTCTTTTGAACATGAAGAAAGAAAGAAGCCAGTGCAATTGCCGGAAATACGAGGCCTACTCAAGGCACAAAAATGGCAGGTCAGTTGAAAGTTGTCATCTGATACGTATCTAGTATCATAAAAGGAATCAAAAAAGTATACCGAGTTAGCCTTCTACCTGAAATATTTTGGTTTCTATCCCAGCGATAGAGACTTCCTAACTCTTACTGGTTCGGTCGGATTTCTATGTCGCCCGGTCCCGCAGCGCGGGATTTTCCTTTTGCTTGTTCTCCCCACGCAATCAGCCTAGTTCCGGAACCGGAAGTCCCGTCAGACTCGGGGAGCCGCAGGGAGATCTCGGGACGGCCGGCTGGAAGTCTAATACCGTAATACTCGACGATCTTGTCGGCACTTGGTATTTGCTCATGTTTCGTGCATAAGGCTTTGATATCTGCGCGTAAGCAACGAACTTCGGTCGCCTTTATTTCGAGTCTCCTATCTAGCGTCAATACATATTGAGCATCGACCCTCACTCCATTCGGCGCTAGATCATCTGGATTTAAAGAGGAAAGTTGCGTTTGTACTCGGGTACACCAGGTCTCGAATACCCCGTACATTTTTTCGTATTCCTCCTCAGTTTCGTTCCGAAGAGCGACTAACTTAGTGAGTTGAGTTCGGATTGCTGTTTTAATAGCGCTAATGTTACTGGTAAGGTCGAAATACTGGACTTCTAGGTCCACCAACTTAGCGCGGAACGCCTCCACCAGCGCTGTCAGAGACGAAGTCGAAGTGCTAGGGTGAATTTCCCTGCCATTTCTGGGATCTGGGATTCGAAGCTCTTTCAGGTTTAAGACCTTGATATCTTCGCGTAAGCGAAGAATCTCGCTTTCTTTGAATTCTATTTGGGCCTCAAGGCTTGATAGAGACTCACAATGGCTTATCCATTCATCCGGCACTTGGCGATGATATACCTGTAAAGAGGCAAGTTTCGTGTGTAGCCAGGTACGCCGCCTGGAACTTAATACCCCGCGTAGGTTTAGGCATTCCTTCTCGGTTGCCAGCAGAACGGCGGTTTGCTCATTGCGCTGACCAAGGATCTTAACCTTTGTAGTATAATACTGCCCCAGTTCCAACTGAGCGCGAGACTCGGAGACCTTCCATGTCGGAGACGAAATAAGGGAAATTAGATTTCTAATGGTTTCTAAGTCCCTACATTCCGTTGCAGGGGCTTCAACCGCGAATCCATCATTTGCCATTAGATCTGACTCAGTGGAGGATGATCCTTCCACCAATTCTGTCTCGACTTTGGACCCTCCTGACCCGTCGAGCAATGTTGGAATGGAGGTTTTTGGTTCCACTTGACCTGATGAAGGGGGAGCAATAGGCCGCTTTGGTAGGAACCAAAAGAATATCCGCAGCACCCCTTTCATGACAGCCCCTCCTATCACTGTCAGGAACCGTTTACCCCATTCCCAGATGGAATGCCCCCTTGCCTTGTCTACCGCTTTCGTCGGAGACGAAGTCGAAGTAATAAGGGCAATTGGCTTTCCAATGGTTTCTAAGTCCCGACATTCCGTTGCAGGGGCTTCAACCGTGAATCCATCATTTTCCATTAGATCTGACTCAGTGGAGGATGATCCTTCCACCAATTCTGTCTCGACTGACCCGTCGAGCAATGTTGGAATGGAAGTAGAGTCTCTTTTTACCCGTTCCACTACGAAGTATTGCCCTGCCGGTGCCGAAGGCGCCGAAGGAGGACGCTTTGGTAAAAACAACAAGAATACCCAAACTGCTCCTTGTAGGCCACCTATGCCAGCCCCTCCTAGTATTAGTATCTTTAAGACCGATTTTCGCATTCTATTTACTCCTCAATATGTAGATACCTAAGAAATGTAGATACCTAAGAAAACTATTTGATTTTTGCAAATTGACATAAAAAAAACTAAAGGATATCCAAAATCAACTCGTTGATCCATAGGATATCCAAAATCAACTCGTTGATCCATTTTCGAAAAAGGAATCAACTAATCAACCTATGACTCAATTCCTTTATCCCTGCCTTGTATAGGCAATATGTAGATACGTCATCAAATCAAACTCTTTTGGCAAATTAACACAAAATAAAATCCAATTCTCATTCTCTTTCTCCCTGCCTTGTATAGGCAATATGTAGATACGTCAGAAAACTATTTTATTTTGGCAAATTAACATAAAATAAACTAAAGGATATCCAAAATCAACTCGTTGATCCATTTTCGAAAAAAGAATCAACTAATCAACCTTGAGAATGAATCAATGACTCAATTTGAGTATACCCTATATCGATGCCAAAATCAACTCGTCGAGCCATTTTCGAAAAAAAGAATCAAAGCAATAATCAAAAATGTGATCTGTTTGACGAGCTAGTCGATCGTTCGAATCCTTATCCGTATTTATTAATGAAAATGAATGAAGTTCAATAAAAGAATAGAGTCTAGTTTTCATTTTCCCAGTCTTAGTTGTTGTTTGTATCCGGCCGGTCGGTTGGTCCATCGAAAGAAAATAATGCCCACACACTCGCTCACGGAGATCGTTCGGAGCATG